TCTTTTTTTCTCCTTATCAGTCAGGAAAGACAAGAAAATTTCAGGGTAGCAAAGATTCTCTAGAATTTCTCTTAGATTCGAACCCATAGCTGATGATAGAACTAGAATAGATATTTTCTGTTTCCTACTCACACGAGCCCATATCCTTGCTTTTCTATCAATCTCGAATTCTAATCTTCCTCCCCAATCTGATATTATGGTACCCGCATAGACCGAAAGTCCGTTATGGTCCAATTCGGACCGGTAATAGATACCGGGACTTTGCAATATTTGATTGATCACAATTCTGTATAGTCCATTTACTATAGAAGTTCCCAAGGAATTCATTAGAGGAATGTTTCCAATAAAAATTGTTTGTTCTTGCATATCCCCTCTGCTTTTCCAAATTAATCCTGCGGATACATATAATTCAGAAGAATATGTGAGTGATTCATATACAGCATCTCTTTCTTTTATCAAGGGTTCTACCAATTGATATGTGTCCACAAATAATTGAAATTCAATTTCTTGATCTGTATCTTCAATTTTTGGAAACTTAGAAAGTTCTTCTGTTAAGCCCTGATCAATGAACCTACAAAATCCTTCAAATTGTATCTGATTAAACCCAGGTATTGTAGACATTCCCGCATTTCCATCTCCGAGCATTTTGAATTTCCCATTTATCAAAAAATCCCATTTCTGCATCGAATCATATGAATCGATCTAGCAATGATAGAATTTCGATTCTGTTTACTGAATCACATGAAATTTTACCCAACTCCATATATATGGAATGTATGAAATATGAAATACATATGAACGGAGGAAAAAAGATAATTTTAGACTTAATTAAATTGGAATTTCTAAGAGAGAAATACAAATGGAAAGGAATTGAGAAATTCCACTTAGACTTACGGAGTTTTGTATAGAAAAGTAATTCAATTTATACCATTATTATGATATTCCATATTCCAATCTGACTGGATACCAGAAAAATAAACGGATTCGGGATTTGATCTAGTCGCTGAGCTAAAGACATAATAATCAGAAACAATATAACAATAGAAAGTTTGTTTTTTTAGCACTTAACTTTGTCGTGGATTCCATTGTTCAAAAAATGATTTGCAGAAAACTCTTTTTTCTTTTTTTAGTAGAATTTTGAGAATACGATTCAAGTGCGTAAGAAGGCTTGTATTTATTAAACCCGTGCGGATCTAGCTATCCATATATACATCGCTTCCCCTTATTGCACCTTATTGCATAGTTCTATTCGGAACAGCACATGTCGTGCTCTATCAAAATTTCGATTTTCTCTTCATAAATTACAGTACAGCAATTTCCTGCTAATTCCCTATAGACAGGCATCATAGACAGATAAGATACCCGATAAGATAGTTGTGTAACTGTAAGAACTTAGGTTCTGGGGTTTACATAGACTTAGAATTGCGGTTATAATTGAAATTGAGAAGTCTTTTTTTATTGAAAAAAATAAATACTGATTAGTTATGTATCAATTTTGTTTTTCTTACATCATTTATCATTAGGGAAACCCAATTTGAGATTGAAATCCAAGAGTTTTCCAGTCAATAGTTAATGGTTCCAATTTGTCCTGGATTTTGGCTTGTGTGACTGAAAATCCATATTTGCTTTGTCAATAGATCAATAGAAAAGAGAGGAATTTCGATATTGTGTGTTTTGAGATACTATAAAAACAATTGAAGAAAAACAATTGAAGAAAAACAATTGAAGGGATGGATCCACTTCAAAAAAGAGGACGGATTTCTTTTAGGCAAGGAATTAAGGAACACGAGGTTTCAGATAGAAGTACAATAAAAAAAAAAGACATTTAGTAAACCCCCCAAAAACAAAACAAGCAAACGGGGAATATTTTCATCTATTTTGTATAGTTTTGGCGGCATGGCCGAGCGGTAAGGTGGGGGACTGCAAATCCTTTTTCCCCAGTTCAAATCTGGGTGTCGCCTGATCAACAAAAGACAAGACTCGAAATCCCTTATTCTGCTTTGCTGGTATAACTCGCCGAATTTTTCACAGCAAAACAAGGCGTAGGAAAAAGACTCTTGATACTTTATTGTTCTAAATAACTGCGGGTTCCGTTCTTTAAAGTGCTGTAAATCTTTGCATCTAGGATTCAAGGGAAGATTCTAGTAGTGGAAAGGCTATCATATCAAATCAAGAGTTACCGATTTCTTTCCACTACTAATGGAGTGTCTACTTACCAGGTCTTGAATTAGATTGGATAGTCAAACGGAAAATCAAATTAATAGTTATGGAAGGGGCAGAAAATACTTTGTATACAGAGTATACAGACTCATGAGAGTCTCTGAGTGCACGGGCATTCAATCAATATTAGATTGGATGCATAAAGGAGAATGGGTCTTCTTATTCCTACATATTAGTAACATTCCCTTTGATACTTCCAAAGAAAAGTGTGACTGCGTATTTTGTTTAATGTTTCCCGATTCTACTAGAAATCATATAAGAACTTGTTATACCTTGTTAT